GAATAAATACAATTGAAAAAGAAAAGATCCAAATTACTAATATATATTAGTAATTTTAGTAATGACCCTATTTATTTATAATATTTTTATTGAAAATATAAATGATTGAAAATAGGATTTCATTTAATTTAAAGAGAGTTTCATTTTTAATTTCGAAATGAAGTTCCATGTTATTTTGACATTCCTTTATTCAAGATACTTTATTCAAGAGTTGCTCGAGAAATCGGTTGAGTCAGAATCGTAGGATGAATAGATGTCAAAGAGGATAAATTTTTTTATTTCTGTCACTATTGTTTGTGCTGCCTATAATGAAATGAATAATGAATGATAAATGAAATCAAAAGCTTTCAATTCAATTGGGACTCATTTTGTCAATTGGTCTTTTTATTATCTTATATTTTTCAAGATAAGAAACTTAGGTAAGTGTTTCATAAATAAACATATGTATAAATAGAACGTATCCCATTTAGTTCCTTCATGCCTACTATAACTAGTTATTTCGGTTTTCTACTGGCGGCTTTAACTATAACCTCAGCTCTATTTATTGGTCTGAGCAAGATACGTCTTATTTGAAATTGATTGAATGAACAATTCAATTCATAAAAATGTTTTTGTGAGATATCCAGGTAGTCCATAGTTCCTTCCCATGTAAATTGTAATTCTTGATTATTGAGATTCGTGGGCGATTTGGATTACTATTTAGAGATAGATATTACCCCCCCCTTTTTTTTTACCTACCTTTTCAAAAAAAATAAAAAAATGATTGAAGTTTTACTATTTGGAATCGTGTTAGGCCTAATTCCTATTACTTTGGCTGGATTATTCGTAACTGCGTATTTGCAATACAGACGCGGCGATCAGTTGGACCTTTGATTAAGTAAGAGCTCATCTCTTTTTAAATAACATCTCTTTTTTTTATTGACCTCCTGCGGATTAAAGAAAGGAGGAGGTCAAATTAGGGTTGCTGCTTTAGTTAGTAAAGTTATTTACTTGTAATTCGACCCAAGAAGAACAGAAGCACGCTCTGTAGGATTTGAACCTACGACATCGGGTTTTGGAGACCCGCGTTCTACCGAACTGAACTAAGAGCGCTTTCTTTCTTATCCCAATATATTATATAAGGGCTGTATGTAAATAAAAGAATTTTATTTGTAACCCCCACTTTGGATACATATAGTATCATAAAGCATTATGTTATGTATGTCTAATTTTTATTGATTTCAATGGATCCTTCATTACTGCACATGGGAGAAGTAATAGATAGGGATGACAGGATTTGAACCCGTGACATTTTGTACCCAAAACAAACGCGCTACCAAGCTGCGCTACATCCCTTTCAATTGGACTATAGTGTCATTGTAGAGAATCCCCATCTTGTTTTCCACATCGTGATTTCTCCCATTGATATACAATTGCTCTTGTCATTTCTTTTTCGTCTTATATAACAATATAACATATAATAAAAGAAAAAAGAATCAAATCGATCAAATAGATATAATATAATTAACAATATAATAAAAAAATATAAATATAAAAATAGGGAATGTTCAGAAAATAAAGTGAGTGGACACTTTTTTCTGTTGTAAAGAAAGTAAAATATCATCAACAACGACATGTGTATCTGATCATATATGTATTACAATAAAAAAGGAGGATTTTCAATGCGAGATTTTAAAACATATCTCTCCGTGGCACCTGTGTTAAGCACTCTATGGTTCGGGTCTTTAGCAGGCCTATTGATAGAGATTAATCGTTTATTCCCAGATGCGTTAACATTCCCCTTTTTTTCATTCTAGTTGGGGATGAAGAAGATTATAGATAGAATAAATTATCTGTGACTAACCCTTTTTGTTTTGTTCTTTCTTTCAGTTTCTTAGGATAAAAAAGAAGGAAAGAGAAAGAATCAAAAAAGATTCATCCGCAACGAAACTCAGGTTCACGCTGAATTAATAGAGGGAGAACAAAAATGTAAAGTAAATAATAAAGGTCGCGGACAACAAACGCATACAGGATACTTAAATGAAATACTATAACTAATGGATAGTTAGAAATCATCGTATTACTTATATTCTCTATTGATTTGATTGAAATGAAATATTTCATAATTGGGTTTCGAGTCAGCAACTTCTTTTTTCTTCTTCGTTTCGAAAATAGAAGAGTTGGGTGAATAAAAAAAAAAAGGGGGGTTTATGGCCAAGGGTAAAAATGTCAGAGTAAAGGTTATTTTGGAATGTAACAGTTGTGTCCGAAACGATATTAATAAGGAATCGCGGGGCATTTCCAGATATATTACTCAAAAGAATCGACACAATACGCCTAGTCGATTGGAATTGAGAAAATTTTGTCCCTATTGTTACAAGCATACGATTCATGGGGAGATAAAGAAATAGAGAAAATGTAACGCGTTTGTAACCCCTCCAAGGAACAGCAATAAATTACATAATAATAAAATATTAATATAAAAATGGAATAATAAATTATAAAAATAAAACAACCCAATCCTATTTCATCCTATTTTGGTAGGATCGCAAATGAAATTCGAATTAAGAAATACGATTTAAAAGATAAGGAATAAACCATGGATAAATCCAAGCGACTTTTTCTTAAATCCAAGCGATCTTTTCGTAGGCGTTTGCCCCCAATTGGATCGGGGGATCGAATTGATTATAGAAACATGAGTTTAATTAGTCGATTTATTAGTGAACAAGGAAAAATATTATCTAGACGAGTGAATAGATTGACTTTGAAACAACAACGATTAATTACTATTGCTATAAAGCAAGCTCGTATTTTATCTTTGTTACCCTTTCTTAATAACGAGAAACAATTTGAGAGAACTGAATCGACTCCTAGAACCACGGGTCCTCGAATTAGAAATAAATAGATAGGCTATTCCTCAATTGCAATTGAATCAAAATTTCAATATGAACCCCAACTCAGATTTATATTTTGTTCGAAAAATTGGAGAACCCCGATTGGATTGTCACATCATAAGAAAAAATGGCTTCTTTTTTTAATGTGTTGATTCATTTTGACTATATTTCTCTTATTTATATTAATTTCTACTCTACCTTCCCGGAGCTCATTCTCCGGGGCCCCACTTAAATCATTACGGTGGATTCCTTCTAATCTTCTTATTTAAGGATCTGATTGGAAATCATGTAAAGACAATTTGTATTTGATATGGCTATTTGTGCAAGTATTTTACGATTAAGAAGCAACTGTCTCTTATACAGATCATGTATGGATCTGCTATAACTATAGGATACCCCAATCTCACGAATTGCTGCATTTATCCGAGTAATCCACAAACGACGAAAATTTCTCTTTTGCCTGCCCCTATCCCGATGAGCAGAACTCAAGGCTCTCATTTTCTGTTGAATAGTATTTCGAGTAAGTCGTGAATGAGTCCCTCGAAAGGTTGATGCAAATAAACGAATTTTTATTCTACGTCTCCGAGCTATATACCCTCGTCTAATTCTGGTCATTGAATCAAATTAAACTTTGATGAATAACTAATTGATTTATTTTCTTTCAGTTATTCTTTTTCCCTTTCCTGGTCTATTAATAACAAAACGGATTCTTCCAATGTATAAAAAAAAATTCCAATGGCTTTTGCTACTATGACCTTCCCAACCACCATTTTTCCAGGCATTTAACCTCGAAATAAGAAATTGTATTGATACTAGGTATCAACAAAAAAAATACTAAATTGTAACTCAAGTTGAGTATAGTATAAAGTATCAATAATAAAGGTAAATGGATAAATAAATAGTGGGTTCCGTCGTTTCTATGGCTACTTCTTAAACGGTGAGGTCCTCTCTATACACCGGAGCCCCTTCCACCATTAATCAATGTTATTAGTAACTTGTACAGTTCACATTCTTTGACTCTACCCATGAATTGTACAGTAATAAGTCTTTTCACAATGAGATCTACCCATACAGTAACGGTATTTAATTACAAAGGTTGGCTAGGTAGCTGACCCTGTATAGTCCGTTCTTGCAAGAGTAGGAGCCTAATTCTTTTGCTTCTTAAATATGATTTCCCCCGCTTAATGGATAACCATTTGCTACCACTGGGGAATTGCTTTTCATCTCCAATTGAGGTGATTGGATTTGCACCAATAGAAACCATAAATTTGATACGCAATGGAGGTTTTTTTCTATATTGATTGGAATTCTTCTATCCTATCCTATTCATTGGTACTGGTCATTGATACTGGAAAAAATTGTACTTTATTTTGTTCCGGCTCATGATCTGAACGGGTCGCACATACACCCGAGTACATGTTCCTCGACGCTGAGGACATCCCCGAAGAGCGGGGGATTTTGTTACATTTTTTATTGGCTGTCTTGTGTTTCTAATAAGTTGTTTAATAGTTGGCATACTTAATGGTATAGAAAATGGGCTGGTTTAGATCAATCCTAACCAGATGATTATGAATTCTTTCTATTTTTTTTTTTTACTTTACGCAGAACGCAGATAAAATATTCAATTTAGATTCATCCAAATTATGGTTCGAAATGGATGGAATCGCAGATTTACGTGAAATCCCCGGCATTTTCGATCGCTACCAGATCAACAATTCCATGAGCTTGGGCTTCTGTTGCTGACATAAAAACGTCCCTTTCCATGTCTTCGGATACAACCCATAAGGGGTTACCCGTTCTTTGTACATAAACCCTTGTGAGGGTTTCGCGTAGTTTCAGAAGTTCTTCCGCTTCTAGGACAAATTCTCCTGTTTGTGCCTCATAAAAAGAACTCGCAGGTTGATGGATCATTACCCTGATGATATAACATAATGAATGTTTCCGCGATCTCGTACGATTGATTGGACTAGGCAAAAAGATTTAAGAATAACAAGAAAAAATAAGTATATATATATAATTGAACAACCGTACAGGCATTTTTTGTGCATTGCATACGGCTCCACAATGGACTTTTTACGTTCGTTGAGCAAAAAACGAAATAGGATCCATCAGACCCAAATCGTTAAGTGATCCATTTACCACCCTTCTTTTCGTGGGAGTTCAAAAATACTATGATGGTTCCGTTGCTTTCTATATTTATGATTTATCTCATATGTGATTCAGCAATCCCAAAGTTTCTTTTTGATCCGATCAACTAAAAATAAAAAAAGTCAAAAAAAAAATGATCTTGTTTTTTTTTTTGAGTATTCTTTCATATTTCATAACATAAATATTGGAAAGAGGCTTCTGGCGTGAAAAATAAAAGTTTGTGACGCTGAAATGAAGCCCGGATAGATAAGATCAAATCATAAATACCCTTTGTCTCATATTACTCGCCCGATATATAATCCCATGTTCTGAAAAAACAATAATGGTTTGTTCATATCGAACTCGAAGTGCCATGCTATTATTACTTAAATATTATCTTACAAATTCTTATTTATATTAAAATATTAAATATGGCGAAGGCATAGTTTTATTTTTTCTTTCAAACAAAAAACTCATTGGCGCCAAGCGTGAGGGAATGCTATACGTTTCGTAATTTCTCCTCCGACCAGGATGAAAGATCCCATTGAAGCGGCTAATCCCATGCATATTGTATGCACATCTGGTGGCACAAATTGCATAGTATCATAAATTGCGACTCCGGGTATTACCCACCCGCCGGGGGAGTTTATAAACAAATAAAGATCTCTGGTCTCATCCTCTATACTGAGATATACCATCAGGCCAATAAGTTGGTTTGAGATCTCGCTATCAACTTCTTGACCTAAAAAAAGTAATCTTTCTCGATGAAGTCGGTTGATTAGGACAAAATTTTATCCCTTAGGAACCGTACACGCGCCTTTGGATGCATACGGTTCAAAAAAAAAAGAATCAATGTATTGTATTGATTCGACCCTCCTTTACTTTATTTTCTAGTAGGACTTTTCTACCTCCTAATGAAGGGGCTTTTTCTTCGATTTTTTTTTTTTAGAAAGATTTTTTTTTGCTCGAATCTCTGTAAAAAATAAAAGAATCCACTAAACTTATCGAATTAACCTCTCATTGATGTATTGTTTCATCGAAATCGAATCCAAATTACGATGTAATTTTCTTGTTCCTGAATGGGCCTCCTCAATTATTTTAGGTTTATGTTCTACTCCGGGTAAATATCTGCCCGATTTCAATTTGCACATATAGGACAAATGCTCCCAATACCACTTTTACTTTTTTCAATTCATTTCGTGCCTTTCTTACAACAAATACGCGATGTAGTCATAATATTATTTCATTGATTGGCAGTTTGAGATCGCCCATATGCTATCAAGTAATCACTTATGATACAAGTGGTAATCATACATATATTACCAATTGGGTATTTTCTGAACGGAGCCTGGATACTTCATTTTATTGGATTGGTCCAACCAAGCCAACCATAAATTTTGATAATTGATAATATTAATATTGATTTCGACCCCCTCAAAAATGGATCTAATTGCATTTCACGCTCCAAATTATTGATGGTTCAAACAATCTTTTTTGGGCGAAACAGAGGGTATCTCGATCGGGGGAGAGAACGGGGAAATCCCATATGACCCAATATGTCTGACAAGTCGCACTATACGTCAACCCAAATTGCATCTTCCTCTCCAGGACTCCGAAAAGGTACTTTTGGAACACCAATAGGCATCAACTGAAAGAAAGGGGGTTAAGTACTATATTTTACTTTGATGTGGAAACGTAATATTTTGATCCCTGGATATTACCAAATAGTAAGACGAAATTAATAAGGGAAATTATTACAAATGGGTCGGGCTCTTCGAATGATGAACAAGTATCTACGCATTCGCTCATAGAAAATGGGACCAATCCCCCATTGCGTATTGGTACTTATCGGGTATAGAATAGATCTGCTTATCTTTGTTTTATCGTTGTTCCTATGAACAGAATTGTTCCATTATTCCCAACGAAAGAAATGGAATTCAATATTCAATAATATGAACCCTTGTTCCAAAATAATCCACTGAAAGGGAGAGGTCCATAGCATAGTCTTTTCCAATGCGATAAAGTTACATAGTGTCTATTTTTCTTTGATAAAGGGGTATTTCCATGGGTTTGCCTTGGTATCGTGTTCATACCGTCGTATTGAATGATCCCGGTCGGTTGATTTCTGTACATATAATGCATACAGCTCTCGTTGCTGGTTGGGCCGGTTCAATGGCTCTATACGAATTAGCCGTTTTTGATCCCTCTGACCCCGTTCTTGATCCAATGTGGAGACAGGGTATGTTCGTTATACCCTTCATGACTCGTTTAGGAATAACTAATTCGTGGGGCGGCTGGAGTATCACAGGAGGGACTATAACGAATCCGGGTATTTGGAGTTACGAGGGTGTGGCCGGGGCACATATTGTGTTTTCTGGTTTGTGCTTCTTGGCGGCTATCTGGCATTGGGTATATTGGGATCTAGAAATATTCTGTGATGAACGTACAGGAAAACCCTCTTTGGATTTGCCCAAGATCTTTGGAATTCATTTATTTCTTTCAGGATTAGCTTGCTTTGGGTTTGGTGCATTTCATGTAACAGGCTTGTATGGTCCTGGAATATGGGTATCTGATCCTTATGGACTAACCGGAAAAGTCCAATCTGTAAATCCTGCGTGGGGGGTAGAGGGTTTTGATCCTTTTGTTCCGGGAGGAATAGCCTCTCATCATATTGCAGCAGGTACATTGGGCATATTAGCGGGCCTATTTCATCTTAGTGTCCGCCCCCCCCAACGCCTATACAAAGGATTACGTATGGGTAATATTGAAACTGTCCTTTCCAGTAGTATCGCTGCTGTCTTTTTTGCAGCTTTTGTTGTTGCTGGAACGATGTGGTATGGCTCCGCAACTACCCCAATCGAATTATTTGGTCCCACTCGTTATCAATGGGATCAAGGATACTTCCAGCAAGAAATATATCGAAGGGTTGGTGCCGGACTAGATGAAAATCAGAGTTTATCAGAAGCTTGGTCTAAAATTCCAGAAAAATTAGCTTTTTATGATTACATTGGCAATAATCCAGCAAAAGGAGGTTTATTTAGAGCGGGCTCGATGGACAATGGGGATGGAATAGCGGTTGGATGGTTAGGACATCCTATCTTTAGAGATAAAGAAGGGCGTGAGCTTTTTGTACGCCGTATGCCTACTTTTTTTGAAACATTTCCAGTAGTTTTGGTAGACGGAGACGGAATTGTAAGAGCCGATGTTCCCTTTAGAAGGGCGGAATCTAAGTATAGTGTCGAACAAGTAGGAGTAACTGTTGAGTTCTATGGCGGCGAACTCGATGGAGTCAGTTATAGTGATCCGGCTACTGTGAAAAAATATGCTAGACGTGCTCAATTGGGTGAAATTTTTGAATTAGATCGTGCTACTTTGAAATCGGATGGTGTTTTTCGTAGCAGCCCAAGGGGTTGGTTCACTTTTGGACATGCTTCGTTTGCTTTGCTCTTCTTTTTCGGACACATTTGGCATGGTGCTAGAACCTTGTTCAGAGATGTTTTTGCTGGTATTGATCCAGATTTGGATGCTCAAGTGGAATTTGGAGCATTCCAAAAACTTGGAGATCCAACTACAAGGAGACAAGTCGTCTGATACAATACTGCTCTTGTATCTTTTGCCTCTATTATATTTTTATTATTTAACTTTGACATAGAGTACCAGAGAAATGTTGATTTGAATCACCGCCCTTTCTTTGACTTTTGACTCTTGTCCTTTCTTAATCTGGGAGATGATCCCAAATGAACAGGTGTGGAAGCTATAATTGTAAACCACGATCAATTTATGGAAGCATTGGTTTATACATTCCTCTTAGTCTCGACTCTAGGAATAATTTTTTTCGCTATATTTTTTCGAGAGCCGCCTAAGGTTCCGACTAAAAAGGCGAAATGATTTTTCATTATCTTACATTATCTTTATCTAAATGGAAGTAAAGTAATGAGCCTCCCATATTGGGAGGCTCATTACTTTACTTCCATTTAGTCCCCGTGTTCCTCGAATGGATCTCGTAGTTGTTGAGAGGGTTGCCCAAAAGCGGTATATAAGGCGTACCCGGTAAAACTTACAAGTAAACCAGATATAAAGATGGCAACTAAGGTTGCTGTTTCCATTATTATCAAATTTTTAAAATATAACGGATCTATGATAAGATCCTTTATTTACAACGGAATAGTATACAAAGTCAACCGATCTCAACCAATGCAATAGGATTTATGGCTACACAAACCGTTGAGGATAGTTCTAGATCTGGTCCAAGACGAACTAATGCAGGGAGTTTATTGAAACCATTGAATTCAGAATACGGGAAAGTGGCTCCCGGGTGGGGAACTACCCCTTTGATGGGGGTCGCAATGGCTCTATTTGCGGTATTCCTATCTATTATTTTGGAGATTTATAATTCTTCCGTTTTACTAGATGGAATTTCAATGAATTAGGTCCATAAAAATCATGAAGTCCTGGCTTTTCAATCCAAAATGAATTACTTAGGACTCTCATTTCTAGTCTATTCTGGCAGTTCGACCGTGAAATTCTTTTGTTTCTGTATTTCCGGAATATGAGTGTGTGACTTGTTATAATTGATCCTATTGATAGTACAGAGAATGGGTCTGTCATCTTGAGAGAGATGAGTTCTGCTTCGTCGGATATTCATTTTTTTATCTGGAGCACGGAATATATGGAATAGATCGAGAAATATTTGAACTATGATTCATACCTACTATTTATATTATACCTCGCGACTGGATTCAAAAAAATTGAAAAGATTTATTTTATCATTATAAATCAAAAGGGTTTTTTTCCTTAAAAATTGGGTTTCTGTTTATTTGTTTATTTTGACCAATGGACAAATAAAATTCCGAATTTTTAGTCATTAAATCTATTAATTGAATACGTGGTGATGATCAAACGGTTCTTACTCAGAGAACCTTTGTGCTTAGCTTGGGGGCTTTATTCAACATCGTGGTTCTAGTATGAATCTGAGGTTTCGATTGATTCATAGGGTCTCA